CCAAGTAGTTCTGTAAGAACAATGACTAAATTAGGTACAGTAAAAAGGTTTGGTATTTTTTACCCTTTTGTATATATGTTTTGGCGTTTTAGATTATTTATGAGAAGTTTAGATGTGAAGTTAGAGGCTGTAAAAAAATGAGTGTATCGTTGGCTGTTCAGAACTAATCATAAAGATATTGGGACTTTATATTTTATTTTTTCTATTTGAGCCGGCCTTATAGGGACTGCGTTTAGAGTAATTATTCGAATGGAATTAGCTATGCCTGGGAAGATATTGGATGATGGTCAGTTATATAATTTAGTGGTAACTGCGCATGGTTTGGTAATAATTTTCTTTTTAGTAATACCTATAATGATTGGGGGTTTTGGGAATTGGTTGGTGCCTTTAATATTAAAGGCACCTGACATGGCTTTTGCACGAATAAATAATTTGAGTTTCTGGCTTTTACCTGTGTCTATAATGTTATTGTTGAGGTCCAGGTATGTGGATGGTGGTGCTGGAACGGGTTGAACTATTTATCCGCCTTTATCTAGTGCTATTTCACATTCTGGGTGTGCTATGGACTATGTCATCTTTTCTTTACATGTTGGGGGAATATCCTCTATTATAGCATCTATTAATTTCGTTATTACTACAGTTCTTATACGGAGGGGGGTGATAGTATTATTCCGGGCTAGAATGTTAGTGTGGTGCTTAGGAGTAACTGCTTTCTTGTTGGTAGTGGCGATACCTGTGCTGGCGGGAGCTTTAACTATATTATTAACTGATCGTAACTTTAATACAAGGTTTTTTGATCCAGTAGGAATAGGGGACCCTATTTTATTTATTCATTTGTTTTGGTTTTTTGGGCACCCTGAGGTTTATATTTTGATTTTACCGGCTTTTGGGATCATTTCTCATGTGGTAAAAGTAGGAAGCTCAAAGATAGAGCTTTTCGGTAAAGTTCCTATGATTCATGCGGTTATTTCGATTGGAATTTTAGGGTTTATTGTTTGAGGTCATCATATATTTACGGTGGGGATAAATGTGGATAGGCGGGCCTACTTTAGGACAGTAACCTTTATTATTGCAATTCCTACGGGGGTTAAAGTCTTTAGTTGGATCGCTACTTTGAGGGGAGGTTTTGTTAAAAATTGGCCAATGATATATTGAGCCGGGGGATTTTTATTTTTGTTTACTTTAGGTGGGTTGACTGGGATTATTTTAGCTAGGGCTTCCTTAGATGTAGTGCTACACGATACGTATTATGTAGTTGCTCATTTTCATTATGTATTGAGGATAGGGGCAGTTTTTGCGATGTTTGCTGGGTTTCATTATTGGTTCCCTTTGTTTACTGGGGTTGGAATGAATCCGGTATGAAGAAAGAGGCAATTTTTGAGAATATTTGTGGGCGTTAATAGGACGTTTTTCCCTCAACATTTTTTAGGGTTGGGAGGAATGCCTCGACGTGTTCAGGATTATGGTGATACAATACATGGGTTTAACATGTTTTCTAGGTGGGGTTCTATTTTATCGCTGGTTAGGTTGTTCTTGTTTTTGTTTATTTTGTGGGAAAGGTTGTTGAGGCAACGGTGTTTAATTTTCCCTATAACTGGGCGATGTGAACCAGAGTGAGGTGCTCGAGGTTTTCCGCGGAAATATCACAATGATGCTCAGAATATTTATGGAATAACTTTTGCTAAGGAAATAAGTAGTTAGAATAGAGTTAAAGTGGCAGATAAATGTGCTAAATTTAGGATTTAGTTATGGGTATTCCCCTTTAATAATGAGAATAGTATTAGTGAGATTATTAATATTGGTTAGTGTGGCTTTTTATATTGTTACAGAGCGAAAGGGTCTTGGAATGTTTCAATTGCGGCAGGGCCCTAATAAGGTGGGTTTTAAAGGTATCTTACAACCTATCGCGGATGGTGTTAAACTTTTTACTAAAGAGATAATTATTCCCTTCTACGCTAATAAAGTTATATATCTATTAGGTCCAGTTATCTGTTTTGTGTGTGCATATATTTTATGGGGTTTGTTTCCAAGAAGGTATTCGCCTTTAGTGTTAAGATTAGGGTTATTACTGTTCTTATGTGTCTCATCGTTTAGGGTATATGGTGTTTTTATAGTAGGGTGGTCGTGTGATTCTCGTTATGCTTTTTTAGGTGCAATACGTGCTATTGCTCAAAGCGTGTCATATGAGGTATTCTTAAGAACCTGTTTGTTTTGTCCATTAGTTATGTTAGGCTCTTATAGCTTAAGTGATTGTCGGGTAAACAATTTCCCTATGGTATTATTAAGGCAAGAGGTTTTGGTTTTGTGAATTATTTGTATTTTGGCTGAAACAAACCGTGCACCATTTGATTTTGTAGAAGGTGAATCGGAGTTAGTAGCTGGGTACATGGTGGAGTTCGGTGGGGTTGGATTCGCTTTGTTGGCTTTAGCCGAGTATAGAAATATAACTTTTATAGGGATGTTGACCGGTGTTTTATTTTTTAGCACATTTATAGGTAGGGTTTTTATAGGAAGGTTTTTTATTGCGTTTTATGTGGTTCTAATTAGGTACTTTATGGTGTGGGTTCGTGGAGTAGTGCCACGTTTTCGGTATGATTTATTAATGCAGCTGTGTTGACAGGTTTTATTACCATTAAGGATTTGCTTTTTTATGTTTTTAAGTGGGTTGGTTTTAGATGTCGATTTAATTTTTAAAATATAGGAGGATGTAATTCTAATGGTTGGAAGGTGTTTCATGTTGGTTACTGTAGTGAGGTTTGTGGTAAGAGTTGCGGGGGTACTAATTTCTTTTTTTAGGTTAAATTTGATGGGGGTTTGGGTTGGGATAGAATTAAATTTTTTAGCGTCAGTTTGTTTCATAGTGGGGTCTAGGGTTGAAGAGGGGGAGAGAGTAATTAAGTACTATATTATTCAGGTGTTAGGTAGTGGGTTCAGGGTTATAGGGATACTACTAATGGTAAATGGGTTCATAGTAAGGACGGGAGAAACTTTATTATTATTAGGGATGTTAATGAAATTAGGGATGTTCCCGTTTCATTTCTGAGTCGGGCCTGTAGTTAGAAAAATGTCATGACCTAGTGTTGCAATGGTTTTGTTGATCCAAAAGTTAATTCCTTTATGAGTTATCGTAAATTGCTTATTATTAAGGGGTGAGGTGAGAAATGTTGAGTTGTTGTGTGCATTGACTTCTGTGGTAGGTTGTTTAGCAGGTTTGAATGTATTAAACTACCGTGTGTTAGTGGCTATGTCTTCCCTAACACATCTTGGATGTTTAGTTATGTTAAGTGTGTGTGAGTATTGGGCGCTTTGGGTGTATTTCCTAGTGTATAGGGTATTGAGAGCGTGTCTAATATGAAGTATGTGGTGTATAGGAGTTCTAAGGTTTCAGGATTTAATAAAGGAAAGGGGTGTGAGAGGCTATGATGATTTTTGGTGGGTGTCTATATATTTTTTGTCTGTAGCTGGTCTTCCCCCTTTTACGGGGTGTGTAATGAAGAGGTTATTTGCCGTTACGTGTTGGGAGGATATAAGGATAGGTACGGCTGTAAGAATTATAGTTTCGTGTATTAGTTTATTTTTTTATTTAAGGGTAGAGTTAAGAATAGTAGTTTACTGGGGAAAAAGTTTGTCTAAAATAAGAAAAGGCTTTAACAAAAAGAATAATCGCTTACGTTTAATTAGTATGTTATTAAATATTCCTTTTGGGTTTATATTATTTTTAATGGTATCTTTGGTGTAGCCTGTAACATGTGAAGTTACATGGTGTTTAAGTATATAAATACACACGTATATGTGTATGTTTTAATACATGATTTTTTATACTTGTTGTTTTGTTTTGGAGGTTAAGTAATTCCTACAAGAAAAAATTGCAGCTGTTTAATTGTAAGGTAAGCATAAACAGTAAGTAGTACCATCTCAAAGTGCGAAAGAGGTTAGGAGAGTGTGAGAGGTATGAAATTAGGCTTTACTCTTGAAAAAGTTATGATAGGTTCATATTATAAAACAAGAGGTTAGCTCCTAACGGGAACCACTGTTGGTTTAATGCCTTTATTAGGATTAAGATTCAGCAAAAGGGGCGTAATAGTAAGTTACCACAGGACCACTTATATTATGCTTTTACAGTTCTCAGAGTGCGGTTAACAATTATCGTTGTGTTCAGGTGTCAGAAAAGTACAAGATTATAGTGTTTTGAAGCGCCATTATAGATAGTTCTGTGCTCGATAAGTGCCGATTTAAAGAAAGCTCCCAGACACATGAGTCGCGGTCCCTAAGGATTGACCTTAAAGGGATAGGTAGAAAAGGCTTGGTTATAATAAACTTACTTTTTTTTGCAGAAAAAGTAATGAAAAAACCATGAGTGGAATATGGGCGGGGGGGGACCATATTACGAATAACTGCCGCGATCGGGAGGTGTAGTAGCCAAGTATTAGTTTAGAAAGGTTTTCTACACGGTATTTTTCTTATGGTAGATATTACCTTCTACTTTAAGAAAATGTAAAGCCAGGTTTTTTAAATTGTCCTGCTGCATCAGGATAGGTTAGATGTGCGAGCTGGCCGCGCTGTGGGAACTCAGGTATAAGGGGTATATGGGGGGGGATAGGGGGGGGTTGCAAAAAAACTCCTTTTTTTGCAACCAACCCTTAAAAAATCATTACTAAGAAGGAATATTTACGGTTGGTAAATAGGCTACTATGTAAAAGGTGAAACCCTATGTGGGTGGTAAAGGCCGGATCTGTGGTGGTTGTGTCGGGTGGTTAGTAGATTTTGGTTAGAGAAACATATTATTATATTTATTAGGTAATAATTAAAAATTATTACTTCAGTTTTTTCTATTATAGATCTTTTGGGGTGTGTAGAATACTGTGCTATTGTTTGGTGTCCTGTCTGTGGGTCTTATCTATGGAGATGGTAGAGCGACGGTGGTTGGTTATTGTCGTTGGTGATTATGGAGTGGTTACGGTTGTGGTAAACGAAAGGTAAAGAAAAGGCAATAGCGTTGTTTCATTTTCTAGAAAGCAAGGGAGCAAAAAAATTTTACAAATTTTTTTCCAGCCATGTTGGGGGGGAAAGGTGGCTGCCACCTAATCCTTTCCCCCAACCTACGGTGGGTCCAATACATGGGATACTGGTGACTGGGCGGAAGAAATGGGTTGGACGCGTTGATTGCCTTTGAATATGCTACAGACCCTTTCAGTTAGAGTCCTTGCTGAAAGGGTCTGTAGCATCAAAGACTAAGTACTCCTAGTATTTATACTAGGAGCTCTTAGTCGTTATGGGGTGTATATATTGGGGTATACACCCCATTGCGATTTGAAAGTAAAAAACTTTACCTTTTGGGGCTTAAAGTTTGGGAAAACTTCAAGTTGTCGTTGGTTTGTTTAAGTAACTTAAAAAAAGCGCGGAATGGGGTCTTGGAGGACCGGTGTGGGGTGATGTAAATTGCTAAGACATAAAAAGCCGTAGTACGAAATTTGATTATTTTTGTATTGGGGTTTATAGGGGGGGGGTTACGGGTTAAAAAAAATCAAAAATTTTAAAAAATGAAATTTTTCAAGCCCTAATTTTTAAAAATTTAAGAAAAGGTGAAACCCTATGTGAGCAGAGGATTAAGAGGGTTTTTCATGTCAGACTTGGTCGGCTGTTAGTCTTAGTTAGTTGAGTGTGTAGAGACAGGTGTAAAGTGTGCAGGGTGTAGTTTAATCAAAATGTTGGCTTTGGGAGCCAGAGATGCTATATTGGTCAGCCTGAGTTTAAATAAGTGGAGAGGTCAAAATTTTTAAAAAATCGTGTTTTTTGGTTAAGGGTAAGATAGGGTTTATACTAAAATCAAAAAATGTACGATAGAAAAATTAAGAAAAATCGTGTTTTTTGGTTAAGGGTAAGATAGGGTTTATACTAAAATCAAAAAATGTACGATAGAAAAATTAAGAAAAAGAGAGGTTTGGGTCCGGAGGGGGGTGCTGTGCCAGATTAATTGGGCTATCTTGATGAGATAGACTATGGGATTAATATCTCCAGCACTTTAATTATACTAGTGGTGAGTGAAGATTAAAGTTAATTGGTGGCTGAGTGAAGAGGGTCGGCTAGGTCGATTATAGAGTTTTACTTGGAGATGAGAATTTGAGATCAGTTAAATTTTTCTAATCCCGGCACGGAAATGGCCGGGCGATTACAATGCTATCATGATACTGTGTTAGTAGTGGTTGTAGGGGTTCTTATTGTAGTAGGTTGGTTTTTAAGGTTGTTTTTATTTAAGTCTTTAGGTATGGGAGGGAGTCTAAACCGAAGGTTTAAGAAAAATGAAATACTGGAAACTGCTTGGACTATTATTCCTTCTTTTTTTCTTTTTGGATTGGGTTATGTTTCTTTAGTTAATTTATATGAAATGGAGGTGGGGGATTATGTTGAGTTTAGGGTCAGCGTTGTTGGGCATCAGTGGTATTGAGAATATCAATATGTGCTAGACTGAGATGGCCAGTTTTTTACAGATCTTAGTGGTTATTTAAAAATGTTGGATGGTACTTGTGATTTGCTAGATAATATACCTAAGGAGGCATATTTTTTTAAGCGGTACTTGCTGGAAAAGGCCGAGCAGTTGAGAAATGACCATAAGGCATGGTGTGAGCATGTATTAGAGTACAAAATGTCTGGAGTTTCTGCTATAGAAAAGTTAAGGCATTTTCGGGCTACGGAGGGGTGCGAGCCTGGGGATATTGCTTCTATTGCATGTAACCCTAATTGAGAAAAGCAAGCTATGGAGGTAGAAAGCTATATGAGGAAAGTAGGAAAGCAAGTTGAGGCAGAAGTGGAGAGGTTAAAAGCACAAGCTGAACGTAGAGAAGAAATTATTATATATTTTTATAATGAGTGTGTTGATGGGGGAACTTCAAATTTTTGGTCAGAAGGGCTGTGAGAATTACTATTATCAGGGGAATTTTCTTTTCGTTATGACTCATATATAGTGCCTGAGGATGAATTAGTTGATAAGGGGTCAAGAAAGTATGGGGGGTTCCGTAATCAAGAAGTAACTGAACCATGCTATTTGTGTTTAGATGTAAAAAATGAAGTGCTGGTATCAACTGCTGATGTAATTCACAGGTGGGGGGTGCCTGAGCTAGGTGTGAAAGTAGATGCTATGCCTGGCCGGGTAAGAGCCGTAAGGGTTGAGCCGGTTTTGTCAGGGTTTTATTATGGGTTTTGTTATGAGCTATGTGGTGCTGGACATAGGGAAATGCCAATTTGTGTAGTTGTTATAAGTCGTGAAAACGTGGGGGAAGTGTTAAAGTCAATAGTGATTGGTTCGGACACATTGACTAGGTATTTAAACATATTTCAAACAGCGGAGAAATATTTTACGGAGGGCGAGGACTTTTCAAAGGTTAGGGCTTATGCTCTTAACTATTTAAAAAGTGATCCTGGAATAGAAAACTTTAAGGCCTGGGCTGAAGTTGAGAAAAATAAGGAGTGAAACTAGTGAAATAAGTTGAGCTTTTAAAAAAAGTAATTAAGTATATTAATCGGAAAAAAAATCCAATTGTTTCAACTATTAGTTCAGTGATTTATGATTTACCTGCACCAGTTAATTTAACTAGTGCGTGAAACTATGGTTCTCTTCTTGGGATGTGTTTAGTGTCACAAATTACAAGAGGATTGTTATTGTCTGTGCACTATAGGCCCAGGGTTGATGGGGCATTTTTGTCTGTAGTGCACATTATGCGGGATGTTAATGGAGGGTGGTTTCTACGAAGGTTACATGCGAATGGCGCTTCTTTTTTCTTCTTTTTCATTTATTTACACATAGGGCGTAATTTGTATTACCACTCCTTCCATATACGGAAAACTTGAATGGTTGGGTGTATAATTTTTATTTTATTGATGGCTACAGCTTTTACTGGGTATGTGTTACCTTGGGGTCAGATGTCATATTGAGGTGCTACTGTCATTACCAACCTGTTTGGTGCTATTCCTTATGTTGGAGGAAGATTAGTAGAGTGGATTTGAGGGGGGCATTGTCTTGGTGATGCTAGACTAAAGCGGTTCTTTGTATTTCATTTTGTTTGCCCGTTTCTAATCGCGGGATTGGTCACAATCCATATTATGTTCCTACATGAGACGGGATCTAGTAATCCTCTAGGTGTTGATAGGGATGGAGAAGCTATTCCTTTTCATAACTACTACTTATTAAAAGATTTGGTAATAATGGTGGCTGTAGCAAGATGTTTGGTTTTAATTTGTTTATTAAATCCTGATGCGTTTTTAGATCCTACAAATTTTATTCAGGCTGACCCTATAAAAACTCCTATTCACATTCAGCCGGAGTGGTATTTTTTGTTTGCTTACAGAATTTTACGAAGGGTTCCTAACAAGTTAGGTGGGATTATAGCTTTAGTGTGTTCTGTGTTTATTTTATTTTTTTTACCATTTTACCCCAAACCAACTTTTCGTGGGATTCAAATAAACAAAGTTAGGCAAGTAATTTTTTATAGGTTCGTGGGAAATTTTTTTATTTTAACGTTTATTGGGATGTCTCCTGTAGAAGAGCCATTTATTAGAGTAGGGATACTGAGAAGTGTGCTTTATTTTGTGTTTTTTATTATCTACCCAGTTAGTTGGTGCTATGGGGAAGTTTCGTTATATAGAAACGGTAAAAAGTGTGAGCAAGTTTCTAAGGTAAGTTATATAAAGGCTACCCATTGGCAAAAAAAATTAAGAAAGCGGGGCGCTGTATTTAAAGGGGTTTAATGGGTATAAAAACTTATTTCTTGTAGTGTAAATAACACATCGATTTTTCGTGTCGAAGATGGAATATCCTAAGGGTTTTGCTGGAGCAGTAGCTTTAGTCTACGGGTGTTCAATTCACCTAAATAACTTATAACTATCAGCTTAGTTTTTAAAAAATGTTGTTTTGTGGTAGCAAAGAAAGTCTTGTACTAGCTGGTATAAGATAACGGAATTTTCTAATAATGGTATTGATAAAAAGCTTTATGTTCTATAATGAGAAGGAAAGGAAAAAAAAGTAATAGAGTTAATTAGTGCGGGTTCTTTTTGTATCATGATCTATAAAGATAGTAAAAAAATTTTTTCTCCCGAAAATTTTAGAGCTACTGCTTTTCATTCACTTGTGTCAGAAAGTGTTTTATAGGAAGTAGTAGAAATTATATGTTTTTCGAAAAAGTTGATAGCTGGTTGAGGGGAAAATATATTAAAGTATAGTGATAGGTTGAAAGTACAATTTAGCCTGAAGTGGGTTGTAGGTTTTCTGTGCTGTCTTATTATTCAGGCTTTCTGGGACTAGCCTGAGAGCATATTTAAGTTACATATAAGTAAGTAGAGTTTAAATTGCTTATCTTATAAAAAGTTATTAATAAAGAAAATATAATAAAAAATGAGTTTAGTACCCCTTAGGCTTTATTAATGAAATAAAGCTTATAAGTATAGAATTAGTAGCTGGTGTTTAAGAAAGGTTTACTACAAAAAGTTACCTAATGTTTTAATATAAGATACTAAAATATTTTTTAAAGGAACTCGACAAATAGGTTCTATGCCTGTTTAACAAAAACATGGCTTTTTGCTTTTATAATATAAAAAGTCGGGCCTGCCCGGTGAAATAGTTAAACGGCTGTAACGAGAGTTATGCTAAGGTAGCGCGATAATTTGTCTCTTAATTGGAGAATGGTATGAAAGGTTTGTCATAGAGCGGTTGTCTCTAAAAAATTAAGTGAAATTTCTTTTTAAATGAAAAGGTTTAAATAAAAATAAAAGACGAGAAGACCCTGTCGAGCTAGATTAAGAAGAAAGCTAGTCTTGGCTAGCTTGTTTTGTAAGAGTAGTTGGGGAAGGTTGGACTTTAAATAATAAGTTCATATTAAACATAGATCCTTTTTGAAAGAAAGTTGGCAAAAGCTACCGGAGGGATAACAGCGTGATTTTTCTTAAGAGATCGTATTGAGGGAAAAGTTTGCGACCTCGATGTTGGATTAGGAAAACTTCTTGGTGCAGCAGCTAAGAGTTGTAAGACTGTTCGTCTTTTAAATTCCTACATGATCTGAGTTCAGACCGGCGTAAGCTAGGTTGGTTTCTATCTTTATTTATTATTCCCATTGTACGAAAGGATCCGGGTGTAGAATAATATTTTGTTAGCAATTTAATTGGTTATGGCTCAATTTGCTCCTATAATGTGCTTATTTGTGTTTTTATACGTTTGATGTGTTTTTGTAATAATGTCTTGTTTTTTGTGGTGGTGCTCTAAGCGGTGTTATAGCTTTTAAGTTAGATGAGAGGAATTATTATGGTAGGTATTGGTTGTGTTATACTGGGGTTCAGTTTTAAAAATGTTAGATGGTTCGTGTTGGTGTGCGGGTTAGGGGTTATTGTTAGAGTATTAAGAGTCTCGAGGGATTTCTATGCTTTAAGGAGATGTTGGTTTGGAGTAGATGAAGTAGGAGTTTTAATAATTGTTTTATCTTTATTAGTCACAATAATTAGGTTGGTAAGGAGGTATAAGGATGTAAAAAGAGATTGTGGCCCTGCCGCAGGGGGGTTTAGTATTATTGAAATAGTGGGGTTTATTTGTTTGGGAAGTTTATTATTTTTTTCGGTGTGCGGGTGAATGGATTTTTTCTTTTTTTTTGAGTTTTCTCTAGTGCCAACGTTTTTTTTAATTCTTAAGTGGGGGTACCAACCAGAGCGGTTGCAAGCAGGAGTGTACATACTATTATATACTGTAAGGTCCTCTTTACCTTTGCTTATAGGGTTACTATGGTTCTGGTCATATCTTAAAAGGGATAATATGTTACTAGTAAAAATATTAAGGGGATTTTATGGGAGAGAAATAGACTTCACATGGTTGGTTATATGTTTAGGTTTTATTGTAAAGCTCCCAGTATATGGGTTTCACGGGTGGCTCCCTAAGGCGCATGTAGAAGCTCCTTTAAGAGGTTCTATAATGTTAGCAGGGGTGTTATTAAAATTTGGGGGGTATGGTTTGGTTCGTTTTATATGGTTTTCTGAAAGTCCTATTGGTAAAGCTACGCTTTTAGTGCTAGTGATAAGTCTTTGAGGTGGGGTCTTAAGAAGGTGTATTTGCGTGTGTCAAAGGGATTTAAAGTCTTTTATTGCATACTCGTCTATTGGGCACATGGGGGTCGCTTTAGGAAGCTTATTAACGTTCTATAGGGTAGGGAAATTATCGTGTGTGTGTATATTATTTGCGCATGGGTTGTGTTCGCCAATTTTGTTCTCCCTAGCGGCTAGGTCATATGATATTAGGCAATCACGTAACATTCTCTTAAGGAAAGGAGTTTTACGAGCCTTTCCTATATTTTCGGGGATATGGTTTGTTTTTTGTGTTATCAACATAGGGTTCCCTCCATCTTTAAATTTTTTTAGTGAGTTGTTTTGTGTAGGAAGGCTGGTTTGAATAAGAAGGGTAGTTGGGGTTTTAGGGGGTTTAATATGTTTTGTTGCTGGTTGTTATTGTTTGGTTTTATATAGCCTAGTAAATCATGGAGGACCCAGGGTTATAATAAAGCCTAGAATAAATTTGAGAAGGCGCTATATCTACTCTGGTGTGTTTAGTGGGTTTATTTTGGTGTTTGGGAGATTTTGTTTAGACCTATTCTTCGTCTAAACAGCGGTATAGGCTTTTTCTTTTGGAAAGTGGTTATTTTGAACTTAACTTAAAGGTGTTCGACTCACCTAAAAGCTTATGACAATAGATTTGTTTAGAATATTTGACTATGCTTGAGGAGGAAGTTACTTGAGGGCTTTTGTAGTATGGTTTTCGGGTTTAATAGTAGTATTTTTTATTTGTTCGTTTATAATTTATTTTTATAGGGTTAGAGACTTAGAAGCAATTATTTTAACTGTGTCAGACAGAATTTTAAAAGAGATGCCTGGCAAGTCAAAAGTGTGTAGTGGGACATCATTTTTGGTAACTAGTTTATATTTGGTGCTGTTTCCTACTTGTGTTCTCGGGTATTTTCCATATAGGTTTTCATTAGGGGCCCACTTTGTAATTAGGGCAAGGCTGTCTTTCCCTTTTTGGTTTATAACTTTTATAATTAATATTAATCCTAATTGGCGTTTAGCCTGAATTAAAGTTGTATATGAAGGGAGTTCTTTTATCCCCACATTTATAGTTTTGGTGTCGGAATGGATTAGGTTGGTCATTCGGCCGTTTACGTTAGCAGCGCGATTAAGGCTTAATTTAATTGTGGGAAGCTTACTGATAAAGATTTTTTTTTCTTATACAGTGGGACTCTTTTTACCGTTTAGGTATAGGCTATTTTCTTTAGGTCTTCCAGTTTTATCGAGGTTAATGGCATTTAGAATTAGGTTTCTGATCGGATTTGTAGAGATTTGCTTGATAGTTGTTCAAGCGACTATTTTTGTTACTTTAATTGTGTTTTATGCAGCAGAAGTGTTAGTAAAGCCGGAGTAGTTAAATTATGTTATAATAATTAATGTGATATTTTGAAAAAAGGGAAAGGTTTTTGGGGCTTTACTATAGGCTAGTAGGAATAGTGTTTTTGGTTTTGGTAATCGGGGCCGCTCTCACTAGGCTAGCGGCTGTTGTAAGACAAAAGTGGCGATTTGAAGGGGCAAAATTAACTAGGTTTGAGTGTGGTTTTGACTCGATAAGAAGAAGGCGTATGCCGTTTTCTTTGCGGTTTTTTTTGCTAGCACTTTTATTTTTAGTGTTTGATTTAGAGATAATTCTTTTGTTCCCCTATATTTTAAGGGTTATATCATGTTGCGCAAAAATAAGAGCGGCAGGAAAGGTTTGAGGATTTGTATTCTTATTAATCTTGGTTGGGGGTCTTATGCACGAATTGAACGAAGGAACGTTAGATTGAAATATAAATTAATGCGATAGGCGTGTGTGAGTAAAAATGTTTAGGTTTTTTGTAGGAAGAGTTATCTCTATTCATCTTTTTTTTTTTTTTTTTTTCTTTTTTTTGTTTTATATGAGTTGTGTTATAGGGGGAAGTGGTTTGGTGGTAGAGTGGGAACTAAGAGAAAAAATGGTGGGTGAGATGGGGTTGTGTATAGTGGTAGACTGGGTTAGCTGCTTATTTTTAATAAGGGTGGTATATATTTCAGGGTGTGTGAGCGTGTTTAGAGGATTCTACATGAGTCATGAAAAGTTTGTTAAGCGCTTTTTATATTTAGTTCAAAGGTTTGTACTATTTATAATTTTGTTGATTTTGTTTCCGAGTTATCTAGGTTTAATGGTGGGTTGAGATGGGTTAGGAGTAGTATCTTTTCTATTAGTAGTGTACTATATAAATAGGGAGTCTCTGTCAGCAGGTATAATTACTGCCCTTAGAAATCGGGTGGGAGATGTGTTTTTTATCGTAGCTATTGGGGTAATGAGCTGTAGATTGAGGTATAATGTGAGGAGTGGGTTAGATTTAAGGCCTGCTGTTCTAGGTTTTTTGGTTATGGGGGGGAGAATAACTAAGAGAGCGCAGGTGCCTTTTTCTGCTTGGTTACCTGAGGCTATAGCTGCTCCAACTCCAGTTTCGACTCTTGTACATTCGTCTACTTTAGTGACGGCCGGGGTGTACGTATTAATTCGGTTCGGGGATTATTTAGGGGAGTTCGAAAAGTGTATATTAATGGTGTTGTCTATAGTAACAGTTGTTTTGGCTGGAAGTAGGGGGTGTGCTGAAGTAGATATAAAGAAAGTAGTTGCCCTATCTACGTTAAGTCAAGTGGGGATAATAATGTTTGCTATTAGGTTGGGTGCGAGGGTAGTGGCGTTTTTCCATTTATTGGTTCATGCATTTTTCAAAGCGTTAATATTTATGTGCGTTGGTGGGGTAATTTTTTACAGTGGAGGATTTCAAGATGCGCGATATTTAGGAGGGCTGTGATATAAGTTGCCGTTAACTAGGTCGTTGTTGATTTTTAGAAATTTGTCCCTAATAGGGCTTCCGTTTTTGTCAGGGTTCTACTCCAAAGAGCTTATTGTAGGTAGGTATTTATTAGGGAGGTGTAATTTAGTTGGGTTTGGTTTACTGTTTTTATCTTTAGGGTTTACAATGTGTTATGGAACTCGAATGGTGGGTTTAATATTACAAGATATAGGTCTGTGTAGGGTATCTCATTACAAGATGGAAAGAAGGTATTATTTAGGGTCATTGGTGCTTATAAGGGGTGGCGCTGTGGGCACTAGGGTTTTTATGCAAAGGCAGTTGAGGGATTTGGTAGTGGGAAATTTTATAAAGGGGGAATTAATATATGGGTGGTTAGTGGGGGTAGCGTTAGGAATACTAAACGTCTGTTTATTGTTAAGTTTAAGGAGAGGTAGAAATAGGGTTATTAAGCTAAAAGAGTTTTTGAGGAGAATATGGTTTGCTAAGCATTTAAGAGGAAATGTTATTAGTAGCAAGTTCTTGATGGGGGTGTCATATTTAGTTAGTTATGTTGAGATAGGGTGGATTCGAGGGTACGTTTGAGAAAAAGGAGTGCAAGAAATGATGATAGGAGTGAGAAATAAAGTTCGTAAGGGAAATTTTAATTTTTTTGGTTTAATTTTGTTTTTTTCTTTCTGTTTCGTTTTAATAATCTTTTTGTAAGAGAGAAGTTACGTGCTGATAAAGTAAATAAAGTAGGTGTTGAAAGGAGAAAATAAGGTAAACTGAGTTTAGATGATAGTAAGTGTTTGTTTTTTTTCAATTCTCCTAATTTTGATACAGGAGAAATTTTTTATAAATTTGCTGCTGTTGTTTGAGCTGTTGATGTTGGGGGTATTTAGTATGTGCATGGTAAGTGGTATAATTAGAGGTAGAAGTGTGTTAGGGTACTTGTGTATTACTATTTTATGTATAGAGGTTAGGACATCTGTCTTAGGGTTAGCCTTATTAGTGAATTGTAGGCGTTTTACAGGTAAAAGAAAAGTGCACTCTTTTAGTTTTTTATCGTTTTAGTGAAATAATAGGAGAGGAAAGGCGTCTGTAGAGGTGCTAAGTTGTAACCTTAGTTATGGAATGGTCCCCTTTTCAGTAGGTTAATGGAGTAAGGGGAACAGGGTAGTTTAGAAAAAATGTAAGATTGTCATTCTTAGGAGGGCGTGGTGTCCCCTGTTTAAAGGATAGGGCGGGTTATAGGTGAAGTGAAAGTAAACTAAAGAAGTTGTCTGGTTCATGCCCAGAATATGAAATTAATTTTTCCTGTCACAAATGTTAGAATTTATAGTAGTAGTTTGTTGTTTAAGAAGTGTGAGTGTGGCAGAGCGCTATAACCATCCAATGTATTTTGGTGCGAGTTTATTGTTAGTAGTAGTTTTCATAAGAGGAATTTTAGGATATTATGGGGGGGTTTATAGTTTTATATTGTTTATATGCGTTGCTAGGGGGGTATTGGTTGTATTTGCGTATAGAATATCCTTAACGCCATTAATTTTAGGTAAAAGAGAGGGGGAAGAGTTTGTGAAAAACACTGAAGATAAAAGTGGTATTGTAGAGTCTTATTTTTTAATAAGGATAGTTTACTGCTTTGTTTGTAGAGTTTTGGGGTTGTGGGCTTTATATTGTATCAGAAGTTTCGTGGGTGTAAGAAGAGGGAGGAGCGGTTTTAGAAAGGTTTTATATATAGGAGTTAGGTGGGGAGTGGGCATGAGGCTAATAGGATTTTTGTTATTTCTTGTGATAGTATTTTGTGTAGGAGTAGCTGGAAAGTACAAAGGGGCGTTAATCGAGTAGAAGGCGTAGCTCATGAGGGTATAATGTTTGAATATTTTTGTAGCTTAAAAATAAAGCGGGGAGCTTTTAACTTTCAGATACAGTAATGTCAAAAATACAGGAGATAGCATATAAAGTGTGCTTTGCTTACACCAAAGAGGAGATGAGTATCTTTCCTGTAGGAAAGTGATAATAGTATAAAAAGTATGTCTGTTTTCCAAACAGGCGGTTCCGTTAGGATTGTCATTATCTTGGGTCTTGGTAATTTAAAGTAGAATGTAACTCTGAAGAGGTTAGTGTGGTTTATCCCCAGGACATGGTGTTAGAGTGTTAAGTTATAGTAGACTGTAGTATTTCAAGTACTGAAGAGGGATTACCACACTTTGAGTAAATGGCGTAAGATAGAGCGTGTATGGTTTCGGGTCATAAGGTGCAGGTTTGTTTTACTTTTATTAGGGTGGCAGAAATATGCATCAAATTTAAGCTTTGAAGATGGGAGTAAGTGCCCCTCTAATAAACGGTGGGCAGAGTAGTGTAATGTGCACGTAGGGTTTTGGTCCCTGTAGAAACTGATCAAATAGTTTTCTGTTAATTTATAGGCTTTAGTTTAGTAGAGAATTTTTGACTGTTAATCAAGAGGAAACGGTAGTTAAGTCTAGGGGTCGGTAGTTAATATAATATAATAAAAGTCTTGTAAACTTTAGTAGAAGATAGTCTCGGCCCTGACCCTTTAGTTTATAAAAAACGTTAAATTGCAAGTTTAAAGAAAAAGTGTTTATGGGTTTAGAATGGGTTAATACTTTAAAGAAAAGGTCAGTGTTGCATACTGAAATTGGCCGAGCGTCTTAATCCTATTAATAGGAAGTAGCGGGAAAGGTAGGACGTAAGTGGATTTCTAATCCGTGTTATAGGCAGTTCAACTCTGTCTTTTTCCCTATGGGTCGAACTGGTTACCAGGTTCTTAGTCGGAGTCCTTGGCCTTTTCAAGCGTCTATGAGAGCTTTGGGGTTTACTACGGGGATAGTGGCGTTTTTTAACGAGGGTATAAAGGGATTTGCTTTAGCTATTTTAGTATTTTCGGTTGTTCTACTGTGTCATTGTTTGGCGCGGTGGTGGAGAGATATAGTGTTTGAAAGGACGTATAAGGGGGATTATACGTCTTTTGTTGTATTAAATCTTCGGTGGGGGTTTAAGCTATTTATCTTATCAGAGGTATTTTTTTTCATTTCTTTTTTTTGAGCTTGGTTTTATAGGGGGATTGGAGAAGTCAGTCAGGCTAAGTTAGGGTCTTGGCCTCCTGTTGGAGTAAAGGCTATTTACCCTTGACGTATCCCTTTGTTAAATACAATTTTGTTACTTAGATCGGGGGCTTTTGCTAATGCTTGCCATTGGAGAGTAAAAGCTCATAACGTAACGAATGATGGAAGATTGAGTCTGCGGTATCAGGTGGTGGCTTTGTTCACTTTAAGAATGGCCATTACGTTGGGTATTGCGTTTAGGTACGTTCAAGGAATGGAGTACTATTGGTCTTCTTTCTGTATTAGGGACGGAGTTTACGGGTCCTGTTTTTATATGTTGACGGGATTCCATGGAAGACATGTTATTGCTGGAAGGGTGTTTCTGGTGGTGTGCTGGTTTCGTATCTTAATATGTCATTTTAGGTATCGTCATTCGTATGTGGGGCTTGATTGTGCTATTTTATATTGACATTTTGTCGATGTGGTTTGGATTTTACTATGTTTCTTGGTATATATTTGAGGGTACTATATTTAACAGGTAAAATATAAGTGGAAGGAAGAAAAGTAGAAAGAAAGTGTGGGGCGTTTAATAAATGTATTCGCCGATGGTACTGCGTTGGTTATCCCTTTGAATATACATGGTATTTTAGTGAGAATAGAGAGGATCTATTATTGTAAACGGTACGAATTGGATAGTAATTAAAAAGTTCAGATTATCCATATCAAATGCTTTAAAGAGGTCTGTGTAGGTTGAGATGTCTTTCAGGAGGAGTGAAAACGGGCTCTTATTTTGGACTCTACTCCAGTATAGAATATTGATATATTGTAGAAATATAGATTAAGTAATTGGGAATGAGGGCGGATGAATAAAGTGCCAGCATTCGCGGTTAGTCTTTTTGCCCCCAGCCAATGGGTTCGTATGTAAGTTAAATTGGAAAATAAATATTCAGACCCATTAATAGAAACGGTGAAATGTTACTATAGTATGAGTTTATATGCGTGGTGTTTTAAGTTGGTTTAGAAAGTTTAATCTGATAAGGCTGTGTTTAAAGACAGGGATTTGTACCCCATTATTTAGGCTATCTAGAGATGTACGGGTACTACGAGCAAACGTGCTTAAAAACCAAAATGGTTGGCGGTGTTTCAAATCCGGTTAGGGGAACTTGGCGATTAATTCGATGAGCCTCGAACATTTTACCTTTAGTTTTCTTTGCATACCGCCGTTGAGACAAACTTTCGGGGGTCAAAGAATTTAAACGCAATATATAGAGAGTGTGATGATAAAGGTTTAGGGTTAAAGATTGTCGTTTCTATAAAAATTCAGGTAAACGTGTAGGTTCTAAAGGGTTTAGCTGAGTTACATTTTTTTATAATTACGGATGTACATATTTATATTTGTATTGAAGGTGTACTTGTTAGTAAAATTTTATAATAGAGGAAATTTGAATGGAGTTATGAAATGCGTACAAATCGCCCGGCACCCTTGAATAACTAAATTAAGGTAAGTCGTAACATAGTAATGCTAGTAGAAACTGGTGTTAAGCATAATTGGGCGTTTTAGTATAATATGGCATATTATATATGGTGGGGCG